ATTCTACCGAACAAATGACTATTTTCAACTAATCATAAGGATATTGGTACTCTTTACCTTATCTTTGGAGCTTGAGCTGGAGTTTTAGGGACTTCATTAAGAATCCTTATCCGCCTTGAATTAGGAAGACCAGGTTCATTCATTGGTGATGATCAGATTTATAATGTTATTGTTACAGCACACGCTTTTGTAATAATTTTTTTCATAGTTATACCAATTGTAATTGGAGGCTTTGGCAACTGACTAATCCCCCTAATGTTAGGAGCACCCGATATAGCCTTCCCACGTATAAATAATATAAGATTTTGACTTTTACCCCCCTCTTTGACCCTTCTAATCATAAGAAGAATTGTAGAAAATGGAGCAGGAACTGGATGAACAGTGTACCCCCCACTCTCATCCAATATCGCCCATAGAGGTTCTTCTGTAGACTTAGCTATCTTTAGACTCCACTTAGCAGGTATTTCTTCTATTCTTGGAGCTGTAAATTTTATCACTACTGTCATTAATATACGACCTGCAGGTATAACATTTGATCGAGTACCTTTATTTGTATGATCAGTGATTATTACTGCTGTTTTATTACTTCTATCCCTTCCAGTTCTTGCCGGAGCAATCACTATACTTCTTACAGATCGGAATCTTAATACATCATTCTTTGATCCTGCTGGAGGAGGTGATCCCATTCTATATCAACACTTATTTTGATTCTTTGGGCACCCAGAAGTTTACATTTTAATTCTCCCAGGGTTTGGTATAATTTCTCATATTATTAGGCAAGAAAGAGGAAAAAAGGAAGCATTTGGTAGACTAGGTATAATTTATGCTATAATAACTATTGGTTTACTTGGATTTGTTGTATGAGCCCATCATATATTTACAGTTGGAATAGACATTGACACCCGTGCTTATTTTACCTCAGCGACTATAATTATTGCTGTTCCTACAGGAATTAAAATTTTCAGTTGACTTGCTACACTTCAAGGAACACAAATAAACTATTCTCCTTCCATGCTTTGAGCTCTTGGATTTGTATTCTTGTTTACAGTGGGTGGCTTAACAGGTGTAGTCCTAGCTAACTCTTCTATTGATATTATACTTCACGACACATACTATGTAGTAGCACATTTCCATTATGTACTTTCTATAGGAGCAGTATTTGCAATTATGGGAGGATTTGTCCAATGATTCCCTTTATTTTCAGGGCTATCATTAAATGAAAAGTTATGTAAAATTCAATTTATAATCATATTTACAGGAGTAAACTTGACATTCTTCCCTCAACATTTCTTAGGATTAAGAGGAATACCCCGACGTTATTCTGATTACCCAGATGCCTACATGTTATGAAACATAATTTCATCTATTGGATCCTTTATTTCCTTAGCAGGAGCATTGATAATAATTTTTATTACTTGAGAAGCCTTCGTTTCAAGACGGAAAAGTCTTGCCCCATTAAGAATAGGGGCATCTATTGAATGATTCCAATCCCTTCCACCTGCTGAACATAGATATTCTGAATTGCCAATACTGTCATCTAACTTCTAATATGGCAGATTAGTGCAATGGACTTAAACCCCATATATAAAGGTTAGCCTTTTTTTAGAAATTGCAACCTGAAAAACTATTCTCCTTCAAGATAGCGCTTCCCCCTTGATAGAACAGCTTTCATTCTTCCATGATCACACCTTACTTATCCTACTAATTATTACAATTTTAGTTAGACAATTCATAATCAGAATTTTCATTAATACATTTATTAATCGTCATTTACTTGAAAGTCAACTAACTGAACTAATTTGAACAATCTTACCCGCAATTGCTTTAATTTTTATTGCACTTCCATCCTTGCGTCTTATTTATATCCTTGATGAAACAAATAATCCTCTTTTAACTATTAAAACAATTGGGCATCAATGGTATTGATCATATGAATACTCTGATTTCAAGAATCTTGAATTTGACTCCTATATAATCCCCTCGAATGACTTAAACCAATGAGATTTCCGTCTATTAGATGTTGATAATCGAATTGCTGTGCCTTTTAAGACACGAATCCGTATACTTGTATCAGCTGCAGACGTATTACACTCATGAACTGTCCCTGCCCTAGGAGTGAAAGTTGATGCCACCCCTGGTCGGCTAAATCAAACAAGATTTTTTCCTACTCGAACAGGCTTATTTTATGGTCAATGTTCAGAGATTTGTGGGGCAAACCATAGATTTATACCTATTGTTATTGAAAGGATTTCACCAAATTATTTTATTAAATGAATTTCTAAAATAATTGAAATTTCATTAGATGGCTGAAAGCAAGCAATGGTCTCTTAAACCTTCCCATAGTAAACTAGCACTTACTTCTAATGAAAAATTTAGTTAACATATAACATTAGCTTGTCAAGTTAAAGTAAATACATTATATTAATTTTTGATTCCTCAAATAGCACCTCTAAATTGACTCACTTTATTATTTTACTTTATTTTATTGTTCTCACTAATTAACTCTTTAAACTTCTATTCATTTCTTTATACAAAAAAGACTGAGTGAACACCTATGAAATCACATTTAAATATTAAAACAACTTGAAAATGGTTATAAACTTATTTTCCTCCTTTGACCCCTCCTCAAATTGAAGGTTATCTCTTAATTGAATAAGAAGAATAATCTGTTTAGTGTTTATTCCTTCTATATTTTGACTTATTCCTTCACGTTTAAATTTACTTTGAATTAAGATTATTACCACTTTACATAAAGAATTCAAGACTCTTCTAGGGCCAAAATCCAAGGGAAGAACATTAATCTTTGTATCATTATTTTCATTTATTTTAGTTAATAATTTTATAGGGTTATTCCCATACATCTTTACTAGAACCAGTCATATAGTAATAACATTAAGTCTTGCCCTACCATTGTGACTTACATTTATACTATTTGGATGAATCAATAATACTATCCACATATTTGCCCACCTGGTTCCTCAAGGAACCCCTCCTGTTCTTATACCTTTTATAGTTTGTATTGAAACAATTAGTAATGTAATCCGACCCGGAACTCTAGCTATTCGTCTTTCAGCTAATATAATTGCTGGTCATCTACTAATAACCTTACTAGGTAACACAGGACCTTCACTTTCGTTAGTAATAATCAACATATTAGTTATTGTTCAACTTCTTCTTCTTCTTTTAGAAACAGCAGTTTCTATTATTCAATCGTATGTATTTGCAGTGTTATCAACATTATATTCTAGAGAAGTAAACTAATGCATAAAAATCATCCATTCCACTTAGTTGATGTTAGCCCTTGACCTATTATAGGCTCTTTAAGAGCATTAATCCTAATAACGGGTATTGTAAACTGGTTTCACTTAATAGATAATAGATTATTATTATTAAGAATACTATCTATATTAATGATTATACATCAATGATGACGAGATATCTCCCGAGAAGGAACTTATCAAGGACTCCATACATTCAGAGTAGCCTTAGGCTTACAATGAGGAATAATTTTATTTATTACATCCGAAGTATTCTTTTTTATTAGATTCTTCTGAGGTTATTTTCATAACAGATTATCCCCAGCAATTGAAATTGGAGCTATTTGACCTCCTAAAGGAATTCAAGCATTTAATCCTATTCAAATTCCTTTACTTAACACATTAATCCTATTAACTTCAGGGCTTACAGTTACATGAGCCCATCATAGCCTAATAGAAAACAATTTTACACAAGCTTCTCAAGGGTTAATCCTTACAGTCATCCTAGGAATTTACTTTTCTATTCTTCAAGGATATGAATATCTTGAGTCTGCTTTCACTATCTCAGATGCAGCCTATGGGTCTTCATTCTTTATAGCTACAGGATTTCATGGCATCCACGTGATTATTGGAACAACCTTTCTTTTAGTATGTTTAATTCGTCATCATATAAACCACTTTTCTCAAATTCACCATTTTGGATTTGAAGCAGCAGCATGATATTGACATTTTGTAGATGTAGTATGATTATTCTTATATATTTCTATCTACTGATGAGGTAGATATTTATATAGTATAAAAATTATATTTGACTTCCAATCAAAAGATCTAGAATCTAGTATAAATAATCTTTAATTTAGTAGCCATCAGAACTATTATTTCATTAATTGCAATGATTATATTAATAATTGTATCCTTAATCTCAAAAAAGTCATATGCAGACCGAGAAAAAAGGTCACCATTTGAGTGTGGGTTTGACCCAACATCGTCAGCCCGACTCCCCTTTTCCCTACACTTCTTTCTCATTGCAGTTATTTTCTTAATTTTTGATGTAGAAATTACCTTACTATTCCCCTTAATTAAAAGCCTAACATTAACTAGAATCTTAAACTACCTAATTATTTTAATTATATTTATTACTATCCTTCTGATTGGATTATTCCACGAATGAAAACAAGGTGCATTAAACTGAACTAATTAGGATAATAGTTAATTATAACATTTAATTTGCACTTAAAAAGTATTGAACTGTCAATTTATCTTAAATAAGAAGCAAATTATTGCATTTAGTTTCGACCTAGAAGTTTGGTTAACACCCTTATTTTTAATTGAAACCAAAATAGAGGTATACCACTGTTAATGGTAAAATTGAAATTATTTCCAATTAAAGAAATATAAAAAAGTAAGCTTCTAACTTATCTAATAGCGTAAACGTTAATATTTCTATTTATATAGTTTAATATAAAACATTACATTTTCAATGTAAAAATAAATAATTTTTATAAATACTTAAAAATATTAAATTTCCTTGATATCTTCAATATCATGCTCTAAATAAGCTATTTAAGTAAATTAGAATAAAAATTAATATAACAATTATAAGTAAAAAAAATAGCTTGATATTATTTATAAATAAAAACTGTATAGATTTAGACCTTAATAATAATTTTGAATAGATATTTTGTCTACCATAAAATTCAGTTCAACCTTGGTCTAAGATTTTCAAATAAAATTTACCTAAAACTAAAGGATAAAGGTTAATCCCAAAAGTTGACAAAATAGGTATGTTTCATATACCTGATAAAAAATAACTTAACCTTGAATTATTTAAAGAAAAATTCATTTGCCTAATAGATAAGTCTGATATTATGTAACCAATCATTATCCCAATAAAAATTATTAATAAAGTTATAAACTTTATTAAACTAGGTAAAATAATGATATATAAAGAGTCAAAAATTAGTCATGATAGGACTCCTCCTATAATTACAACAAACATAATTAGCCCCCCTATCCCTCGAAGTATAGTTAAACTTTTATCCCCTACCATTCTTAAACTTAAAAAATTAAAGTCTCCAGAAAATAAATAAAATGTTAACCGAAACCTATACCTTACTGTTAAACCAATAGAAAGGTAAAAAATTAAATAAATATATAAATTTAAGTATCTTATCGATATAACCTCGGCAATTAAATCTTTAGAATAAAACCCTGACAAGAATGGGATTCCACATAAAGACAGATTACAAATATTTATTAAACTAGAAGTTAAAGGTATAAATGAAACTAAACCACCCATAAAACGGATATCCTGGCAATTAAGTATTATATGAATGACATTCCCTGCACACATAAAAAGTAAAGCCTTAAATAAAGCATGTGTTAATAAATGGAAAAAAGCTAACTTATAACCCCCTAACGACAAAATCATTATTATTAAGCCCAGTTGACTTAATGTTGATAAAGCAATAATTTTTTTTAAATCAAACTCAAAATTAGCACCTAATCCAGATATAAATATTGTTATACTAGAAATAAACAATAAAATCATTATTATTGTATCATTAAATGAATAGTTAAAACGAATTAATAAATAAACCCCCGCAGTAACTAGTGTTGATGAATGAACTAAAGAAGAAACAGGTGTAGGTGCAGCTATAGCTGCTGGCAACCAAGAGGAAAAAGGAATCTGAGCTCTCTTAGTTATAGCTGCAAGAATAACTAAAAAAGAAATAATAACTATATATAAATCTCTTTTTAATTCCTCCAAATAGAAAACGAAGTTTCATCTTCCATAATTTAATATTCAAGCAATTGATAATAATAAAGCAACATCCCCGATACGATTAGTAAGAGCAGTGATTATACCAGCATTGAAAGATTTAATATTTTGGTAATAAATTACCAAGCAATAAGAAACTAATCCTAATCCATCTCAACCTAAAAGAATAGAAATTAAATTAGGTCTAATAATAAGGAATATTATTGATAATACAAACATTGCTACCAGTATAATAAATCGATTAACATTTAAATCCCCATATATATACTCTTCTCTATAATAAATCACTATTGAAGAAATAAATAATACAAACCTTATAAATAATATAGATATTCAATCAACCAAAATAGTCATATAAATAGAACTAGAATTAATAAATAAAAGTTCATACTCAAAAAAATAAGTTAAATCATTTACAATTAAATTAATTCTAAAACAGAAGCTTATCATTCTCAATAACAAAAATCCAATAAAATAAATTAAACAAATATTAATTATTTAAAATACAAAGTATATCCCTAGTTCCACACACTAGAATTTTTATTAAACTATTTAAATAAATTCAAAGACTTATTAATTCTCCCTTTAAAATTAATACATTTAAAGGCAATCAATGTAATAATAATAATAAGTATTCTCGTATAAAGCCGGAGTTAAAATTAAATATACCAGAATACACCTTACCATGCTGAGAAAAAGCGTATAAATAAAGGGAATAGGCAGCTGCAAAGAAAGATAGCCCTATTAAAACTGCTATATTTAACACTTCATAACTCAGCAATCTATTAATTAGTATAATTTCTCTCATTAAATTTAAAGAAGGCGGGGCAGCTATATTTGAAGAAAGAAAAAGGAACCATCATAAAGAAAGGCTAGGTATAATATTAATTAATCCCTTATTCAAAAACAGTCTACGACTAGAAAGACGTTCATAATTAATATTAGCTAGACAAAATAGGCCAGATGAACATAGCCCGTGAGCAATCATTATTAATAATGCCCCTGATATACCCCAAAAATTTAATGTTAAAATACCTCTAACTGCAAGCCCTATATGAGTAACAGATGAATAAGCAATTAAAGACTTAATATCTCCTTGACGTAAACAGATTAATGAAACAATTAAACCCCCAATCATTCTTAAACTAATTAAAAAAAAGTTAATTTTTATGCCTAAGCTTAAAAAAATTACTATTATTCGTATTAAACCATACCCCCCAAGCTTTAATACTACTCCAGCCAAAATTATTGAACCAGAAACAGGGGCCTCAACATGAGCCTTAGGGAGTCATAAATGAACTAAAAATATAGGAATTTTAATAAAAAAGACTATGTTTATACAAAGATATAATATTAATTCATTTGATTCACCTGTTAAAAAATGAAAATCCAATGAATTAAACCTTTTATAATAAAAAAAAATTGCAATCATTATAGGCAGAGATGCAAATAAAGTATAAAAAAGAAGGTAAATACCTGCCTGTAATCGTTCAGGTTGGTACCCTCAACCTACAATCAGTATTAAACTAGGGATCAGTCTGACCTCAAAAAAAACATAAAACACAAATAGGTTAAGAGTTCTAAAGGCTAAAAATAGGCATAATATTAAGACAATCATTAAGAATAGAAATAAATGCCTTCAAAACTTATAAACATAAATTTTTTGCCTAGCTAAAATTATAAGGGAACAAATTCAGAACCTTAACAATAATATTAAATAAGAAAGTAAATCAACCCCAAAATCATAAGATAAATATATGTGTGTACAATTAAAGCTAAAATTCAATAAAAATATAAAAACTATAAATATTCAAACAAACTGAATTAATCAAAAACAATTAAAGAATCTTAAAGGAATTATAGCTATTATTAAAAAAACAAACTTTATCATAACAATCTAAACCTCTGAAAGTAATCATTTCCGTGTGTACGAATTATAGAAACTAAGATTGAAAGCCCAAGAGCTCCTTCACAAACTCTAAAAGTCAAGAAAATTATAGAAAAAAAATAGTCATTATCCAGGAATCTTAAGTAAATAAACAAATTAAAATACAAAGCTAAAACCATAAACTCGATTCTAAGTAATATTAATAATAAATGTTTCCGTTTTAAGCTAAATACTAACAACCCACAAAAAAACATTAGTATTCTTGAATATAAATATATTATCATTAGTTTTAATAATTTAATATAAAATATTGGTCTTGTAAACCAAAAATAAGTTTTACCTTTTAAAACTTCAGGAAAAAGAACCTCTTAACTTTAATCTCCAAAATTAATATTTTAATTAAACTACCTCCTGACATAACTTTAATCCTATTAAATATCACCCTTTCATTAATCTTCCTTACATTAACTCATCCATTATCCCTAGGGTTGGTCTTATTAATTCAGACAACTATCATTAGAATAATCTCAGGAATATTTAGATATAACTTCTGGTTTTCTTACATCCTATTCTTAATTATAATTGGTGGTATACTAATTTTATTCATTTATATGACAAGAATTGCCTCAAACGAAAAATTCTCATTCAATATCAAGACAATGTGATTAGTACTAATAATACCTATTGCAATCACAATCCCTGTAAATATAATATTTTTCACAGACTCTGTAATTTGAAATTCTATAACTAGGAATAGAATCGTAGAAATTTCTATGATTAAGTATACTTTTATCCCTATAAATATGCTACTAATATTTATAATTATATACCTATTTATTACAATGATTGCAATTGTAAAAATTATTGACAAGAGTAATGGTCCTTTACGGCAAAAAAACTAATGAAAATACCACTACGTAAAACTTCCCCTATAATTAAAATCATTAATAATGCATTAATTGACCTACCTACACCATCTAATATTTCATTAATGTGAAATTTTGGATCATTATTAGGACTATGTTTAGGCATCCAAATTATTACAGGAATTTTTCTAGCTATACACTATTGCCCCAATGTTGATTTAGCCTTTAACAGTGTAATTCATATTTGTCGAGATGTTAATTACGGTTGAATAATTCGTACTCTTCATGCTAATGGGGCGTCATTCTTTTTTATTAGAATTTATATACATATTGGTCGAGGTATTTATTATGGATCATATACACTTAAGCACACATGATTAGTAGGTGTAATAATTTTATTCCTAGTTATAGCAACAGCTTTCCTTGGTTATGTTCTACCATGAGGACAAATATCCTTTTGAGGAGCAACAGTTATTACAAACCTTTTATCAGCCATCCCTTACTTAGGAACATCAATCGTACAATGAATTTGAGGTGGATTTGCTGTTGATAATGCTACACTTACTCGATTCTTTGCATTTCATTTCCTTTTTCCGTTTATTATTAGAGCCTTAGTAATAATTCATTTACTATTCCTTCACCAAACAGGATCAAATAACCCTTTAGGCACAAATAGTAATATTGACAAAATTCCATTTCATCCTTACTTTACCTTCAAAGACATTATAGGGTTTATCGTAATAATTTTAGCCCTAGTAATTTTAACACTAATAAGACCATACATTTTAGGAGATCCTGATAATTTCACTCCTGCTAACCCACTAGTAACCCCTGTTCATATCCAGCCCGAATGATACTTTCTATTTGCCTACGCAATTTTACGTTCAATCCCTAATAAATTAGGAGGCGTAATTGCCTTAGTTATATCTATTGCTATTTTAGTTATTTTACCTTTTGTTAATAAAAAGAAGTTTAAAAGAAATCGTTTATATCCAATGAATAAGATTCTATTCTGATCTATAGTAACAACAGTTATTCTACTTACATGAATCGGGGCACGTCCCGTAGAAGACCCTTACATTTTAACGGGTCAAATTTTAACTGTCATTTACTTTTCCTACTATATTATTAACCCCTTAACGTTTATATTATGGGATAATCTCCTTTCAGAGTGACTAATGAGCTTGTTAAGCGTATATTTTGAAAATATAAGAAAGAGAGGTATCTCTATTAGTTTCTACTAAATTTTATTAACTACAGTAAACGAATGAAAACATTCATTTTCAGACAAAAAAAAAAGATTAAATATAATAAACTTCTAGGAAGAAACCTTTTCCAAGCTAGATATATTAATTTATCATAACGAAACCGAGGTAAAGTTCCACGAACCCAAACCCAAAAAAATGAAACTAATGTTAATTTCAAGAAAAACATAAAAGAATTAATATCCCCTCCTAAAAACATCAAGGTACTAATTATTCTCATAAATAAAATTCTACTATATTCAGCAAGAAAAATTAAAGCAAACCCACCTCTTCTATATTCAATATTAAAACCGGAAACAAGCTCGGATTCCCCCTCGGCAAAATCAAACGGTGTTCGGTTAGTCTCGGCTAATCCCGAAACAATTCATATTAAAGTTAAAGGAAAAAGCAAGAAAATTAATCAAATATATTTCTGAATATTTTTAAACTCTAACAAATTAAGCCTTAAAATTAAAAAAAGAAAAGATATTAAAATTAAAGCCAATCTTACCTCATAAGAAATAGTTTGAGCAACCGCTCGTAATCTCCCTAATAAAGCATAATTAGAATTAGAAGATCAACCAGCTAATATCAAAGTGTAAACTCCAAGCCTTGAAACTCTAAGAAAAAAAAGAGCAGATAAATCAAAGTTTAAAAAAACAGTTAAAAATGGTATACATATCCATAACAATAAACTAATAGTCAAATTAACCATTGGAGCCATATAATAAATATTAAAATTAGATATATAAGGAAACGTTTGTTCCTTACTAAATAACTTAATTGCATCACCAAAAGGCTGTAGAATTCCAGTAAACCCTACCTTATTTGGACCCTTACGAATCTGAATGTAACCCAAAACCTTTCGTTCTAAAAGGGTTAAAAACGCAACGCCCACTAATACGCAAACCACTAATAATAATATACTGAGAAAGACTAAAACTATATCAAAAAGGTTAATTGTTATTTGTAATATAATTACATATAAAGATTCTAAATCTATTGCACTAATCTGCCAAAATAACAATTTCATTCTTATTTTAAAAGCTTAGTTTAAATACTTGGTCCTTTCGTACTAAAATATTTTAATCATAAAAGATAGAAACCAACCTGGCTCACGCCGGTTTAAACTCAGATCATGTAAAGTTTCAAAAGTCGAACAGACTTAATATACTAGCTTCTACACCAGTAATAAACTTTAATCCAACATCGAGGTCGCAATCCCTTTTATTGATAAGAACTCTCCAAAAGAATTACGCTGTTATCCCTAAGGTAATTTATTCTTTTAATCTAAAATTTAGGATCATTTATTCATGAATCAATGATTATAAAAAAGAAGTTTGTTAAATTCCAGTGTCACCCCAACAAAATAAATATTAATTCCTGTATAATAAAATCTTAAACTACAAAAACTAAGTATTTATTAAACTCTATAGGGTCTTCTCGTCTTTTTATAAAATTTAAGCTTTTTAACTTAAAAATAAAGTTCTAATTAATCAAAAAGAGACAGTCACTTCCTTATTCAGCCATTCATTCCAGCTTTCAATTAAAAAACTAATGATTATGCTACCTTTGTACAGTCAAGATACTGCAGCTATTTAAATCATCATTGAGCAGGCCAGACTTTAAATAATAGTCAAAAAGACATGTTTTTATTAAACAGGTAAGAAGTATAATTGCCGAGTTCCTTGTTTTGATCTTGTGTATAAAATTATACTTACAAATTAATATACTAATTTAACCATTATTTCAAAGTTTAAAAAATTAAAAATTTTATTCTAGTAAAAAATTTAAATGTTAGAAAAATAATACTTGTAAAATGATAAATTATAACATCCTTAAGAACTGGAAAATTCTAATCCTATCTATCATTTGTAATTAAGTCAATTATAAAAATTTAGTATAAAGCTTATCCCCTATACTATATAAGCTTAAAAAACTATAGATTAAAAATAACCTAAAAAATTTATAAACATCAAATTGAATTTATTTCCTAGAAAACCAGATATATTGTGAAACGAATAACGTTTCATTTCAACTAGAATATTATTAATGCTTATGAAACAGTAAAAAATATAAAATAGTAGCTCTTCACAATTCGGGAAAACTAAATAATTAATAACTTTAGGTAAACCCTGATACACAAGGTACAAAAAATTAATTCTTCTTTCAAAAACTTAAAAATTTTCTATCACTATACTATAATCTATAAATAAACCAATTATTTCTATTACAATAATAAAACACAAGGTTATTCTATTAATTAAATAAAACTAATAATAAACATTAAATTAACAAGTTCAAATTAAATTGATTTTCACAATTTCCATTTTAATGTAAATAAAACACTTATAACAAGCTCTAATTTGCATTCTAGGCTCATTTTCCAATAAGCCTACTTTGTTACGACTTATTCCATTTTAAATGAAAGCGACGGGCGATATGTGCATATTTTAGAGCATAATCATTTGAAATAAATGCTTCAAATTACTCTCAAATCCAATTTATCTCTAATTTTCAAATAAAAAACTACATATAAATATAATGTAACCCATTTTAACTTTAATATAAGCTGCACCTTGATCTGAATTATCTTTTCATTAAACCAATCGAACATTATATTTCTCCAGAAATATTCAAGCTACGACGATATACAAACTTATAATTAAAGTAAAACTTATCGTGGATTATCAATCAAAAAACAGGTTCCTCTGAATAGACTAAAATACCGCCAAATTTTTTAATTTTAAAGATCATAACTAATAGTAATTTTAATTATAAATAATTACCTTTCCAATAGTAGGGTATCTAATCCTAGTTTAAAAAGAAACTTCTTAACTTCAATAACACTTAATTAAATTAAATAAAACTTAAAATTTCACCTAAAAAGCTTTAAATTAAATTAAAATATTAACATTTAATTAAATTAAATAGACTTAACTAGCATAATTTGTATAACCGCGGCTGCTGGCACAAATTTCACCTATGCTTAATTTAATCCCTAAATCCAGACCTATCTGAAATTTAAAATTTTATACTGCCACAAAATTGAAGCTTTTTAAGCTTCAAATTCTCTATAAATTACATATATAAAGTTTAAACAGCAAAAATCAAGCTAAAATAAAACTTTTAACACAAGAATTAATTTGTAAACTACAAAAAAAACGAAACGTTCCCCCCTTTATAAAAAAACTGTATGAAAATTCCAGTCTTTTTTATTCTACCCCCATTGAATAAAAAATCAGTCTTCGTAAAAAACAAAATCCCCAAATTTTGTTATCTTAAAAAACCACCAGGAATTTCCATATAAGAAATTTCTAAAGTAAAAAATAGCAAAAAATGTAAAATTTTTTGTGCACGGCTTAAACAGGAAAAGCTAGGCATCCTAGAAATTTTAATTTTTTTTTGAAATTTTTAAAATTTTTTCAGAATTTTAAAACGTCAACAGAAAATCCTAAGGATTCAGAAATAAAAATATATTCTAATTAGCTAAAAAAACAAGTGTTTAAATTTTTAAACTAATCATGTAGTTTACAAAAAAAAGTTTATAAAGAAAGTTTAATGAAGTGCCTGATAAAAGGACTATCTTGATAGGATAGATAATGCAAAATTTGCCTTCATTACACCCAGTAGAATTAAACTACCCCCAAGAATATCAAAAATTCTTATACATCATATACTAAGGTGTAAAAAGGTAAGCTAAAAAAAGCTATTAGGTTCATACCCTAACTATGAAAGTTAATCTTTCCCTTTTTAATTATTAAATTATACAAAATCCTTTTTTTAAATACGATAATTATAGGTACATTAATTACGATCTCATCTTATTCCTGATTTAGAATGTGAATAGGCCTAGAAATTAATCTGCTGTCATTTATCCCTTTACTTTCATCAACAAAAAATATATATGCATCAGAAGCATCGCTTAAATACTTTATTACCCAGGCCATGGCTTCCTTAATTTTATTACTTTCAGTAATTTTAATATTAATGTCAAGTGAGTTTATTACCCCCATAGTAAACTTATCTTTTCAAACGATATTGAATTCAGCTTTGATAATAAAATTGGGTGCAGCCCCTTTCCATTTCTGATTTCCTGAAGTTATAGAAGGATTAAACTGAATAAATTGCTCAATTTTATTAACCTGGCAAAAAATCGCTCCTTTCATTTTAATTATAAATAGTAAATCTTCATCAATATTCATATTTACAGTTATTTTAACCTCCCTAATTGTAAGAACAATCCTTAGATTTAATCAAGTAAGCCTACGAAAAATTATAACATTCTCCTCAATTAATCATATTGCCTGAATATTGGCAGCATCAATATCCAATAATTCGGTCTGGCTAGTTTATTTTGTTATTTACGTAATTATTACTGTTAACTTAACATTTATGTTTAACCAAAGTAAACTATTTTTTTTGTCACAAATGCCAATGTTTATAAATTCAAACAAAAATATTAAGCTATCACTAATAATTAATTTTCTATCATTGGGAGGGTTACCACCCTTTCTAGGGTTTTTATCAAAATGATTCGTAATCAATAGTATAATTTTAGATAACATAACCCTCCTATCTTTAGCCCTGATTATATTAACCTTAATTATATTGTTTATCTACGTTCGTATACTAATAACAGCTATTATTTTTAGATATTCAGAACCTAAGCTTATTCAAACCAAATTTAACCAAACAACTTCATTCACAATCAATTTCTTGACTGTCTTTAGATTAATTAGGTGTACAATCATATTTAATTTCTTTTAAGGATTTAAGTTAAGAAAACTGCCAACCTTCAAAGTTGTAAATAGAGAAAGGCTCTAAGCCTTAAGTTTAAAAAATTATTTACCTTTAAATTTGCAATTTAAAATCATTACTTTGACTATTAAACTTCATGGTAGAAGAATTAAATTCGTGAATAAATTTACAATTTATCGCCTATGGCTCGGCC